CGATAGTAAAAAGTCATAGCAAAACCCGTAGCTACTTGTACTAGAAAACAAGTAAGTGTGATCCCCCCTAAACAATAAAATATGTTGACATGAGGAGGAACATATTTACTAGTTATATCATCTGCAATCGCCTGAATCTCAAGACGTTCCTCAAACCAATCGTATACTTTATTGAGATAGGTAACCCAATGGAACTCCCCCCCTCTGAGAACCGTATATGAGAATTTCATCTCGTACGGCTCAAGCGGAAACACACAAATACTGATTTCAACGGATATATAATAGAAAATGAAAAACTTCATTAACCACTTGATTCGATTTGCCTCGAAGATACGAAGTAACAAAAATCCGGAATCTCTTCTTTGTGATGATAATGCCAAAAAATATCAAGTTGGCTCATCTGTCTTTCTTTATGTTGATCGTTACAGGCCTCTTGAATCTTCTCTTCCCTATTTTTTATTTGTTATTTGATTTATTGTTTTTTTTTTTTTTTGTGCGTACTGCGGATTTACTCTTGTTTTACTATTGATAGGAATTCTCTTGTTGAGACCCTATGAATCAATTGAAACCTCAGATTCATACTAGAACCACGATGATTTAGCCTCAAGCTAAACTCAAAGGTTCTCTGAGTAAGAACCTTTGATGATCACTTATTGAATGAATGGATGTAATGACTCAACAAAATCTAGAGAAAGAGTTATCCTTCGGTCAAAATAAATCTGAAGGAATAAAATTCGTTTGATTTAGGAAATACCTATTTGAATTTTTTTTGAGTCCGGTTGCGAGGTCTGAATAAATAGTAGGTATGAATCATAGTTCAAATATTTCTTTTCTTGATCTATTCTATATATTCCGTGCTCCAGATACTAGAATAAATATCCGACGAGGTAGAATCATCTTGATAGAGATAACAGGTCCATTCTATGTATTATCAATAGGATCAATTATAACAAGTCACACACTCATATTCCGGAAATACCGAAACAAAAAAATTCCACGGTCGAACTACCAGAATAGAATGGTCTAGAAATCCAAGTCTAAAGTAACTTTTTCTTTGATTGAAAGACTAGGACTTCATAGTTCTTATAAACCTAACTCATTGAAATTCCATCCAGTAAAACGGAAGAATTATAAATTTCCAAAATAATAGATAGGAATATCGCAAATAGAGCCATTGCGACCCCCATAAGTGGTGTAGTCCCCCATCCCGGAGCTACTTTACCATATTCCGAATTCAATGGTTTCAATAAATCCCCTACAGTAGTTCGTCTTGGCCCAGATCTAGAACTATCCTCAACGGTTTGTGTAGCCATAAATCCTATTTAATGATTGGTTGAGATCTGTTGACTTTGTATACTATTCCGTTGTAGTTGTAAATAAACGATCTTATCGTAGATCCATTGTGATCTTGAAATTATCTAAAAATGGAAACAGCAACCCTAGTCGCCATCTCCATATCCGGTTTACTTGTAAGCTTTACTGGGTACGCCTTATATACCGCTTTTGGGCAACCCTCTCAACAACTAAGAGATCCATTCGAAGAACACGGGGACTAGTTGAAGTAATGAGCCTCCCAATATGGGAGGCTCATTACTTCAATTAAATTATTTCGAAAGGTTATTTCATTTTTTTAGTCGGAACCTTAGGTGGTTCTCGAAAAAAGATAGCGAAAAAAATTATCCCTAAAGTCGAGACTAAAAGGAATGTATAAACCAATGCTTCCATGGATTCGATCGTGGTTTACAATTATAGCTTCCACACCTATTCATTTGGGATCATTTATCATATCATATAAAGAAAGAAAAAAAGTCAAAGAAAGGTGATTCAAGTCAAGATTTCTCTGATACCCAATGTCAAATAAAAAAAAAATAGAGGCGAAAGATACCACAACAATGTCGTATCAGACTACTTGTCTCCTTGTAGTTGGATCTCCAAGTTTTTGGAATGCTCCAAATTCCACTTGAGCATCCAAATCTGGATCAATACCAGCAAAAACATCTCTGAACAAGGTTCTAGCGCCATGCCAAATGTGTCCGAAAAAGAAGAGCAAAGCAAACGTAGCATGCCCAAAAGTGAACCAACCCCTTGGACTGCTACGAAAAACACCATCGGATTTCAAAGTAGCCCGATCTAATTCAAAAATTTCACCTAATTGGGCACGTCTAGCATATTTTTTCACAGTAGCAGGATCAGAATAACTTACTCCATTAAGTTCGCCACCATAGAACTCAACAGTAACACCTACTTGTTCAACACTATACTTTGATTCTGCCCTTCTAAAAGGAACATCAGCTCTCACAATTCCGTCTTCATCTACCAAAACTACCGGAAATGTTTCAAAAAAAGTAGGCATACGACGTACAAAAAGCTCGCGCCCTTCTTTATCTCTAAAGACGGGGTGTCCTAACCATCCAACAGCAATTCCATCCCCATTGTCCATTGAGCCTGCTCTGAATAATCCCCCCTTTGCCGGATTATTACCAATATAATCATAAAAAGCTAATTTTTCGGGAATTTTAGACCAAGCTTCCGATAAACTAAGATTTTCGGCTAGCCCGGCACTAACTCTTCGATATATTTCTTGCTGAAAGTATCCCTGATCCCACTGATAACGAGTAGGACCAAATAATTCGATTGGGGTAGTTGCTGAACCATACCACATAGTTCCAGCAACAACAAAAGCTGCAAAAAAAACAGCAGCGATACTACTGGAAAGTACAGTTTCAATATTGCCCATACGTAATCCTTTGTATAGACGTTGAGGCGGACGAACACTAAGATGGAATAGGCCTGCTAATATGCCCAATGTACCCGCTGCAATATGATGAGAGGCTATTCCTCCCGGAACAAAAGGATCAAAACCTTCCGCGCCCCACGCTGGATTTACAGATTGTACTTTTCCAGTTAGTCCATAAGGATCGGACACCCATATTCCAGGACCATACAAACCTGTTACATGAAATGCGCCAAAGCCAAAGCAAGCTACCCCTGAGAGAAATAAATGAATTCCAAAGATCTTGGGCAAATCCAAAGAAGGTTTTCCCGTACGTTCATCACAGAATATTTCTAGGTCCCAATATACCCAATGCCAGATAGCTGCCAAGAAGCACAAACCGGAAAACACTATGTGTGCCCCTGCCACACCTTCATAACTCCAAATACCCGGATTTGTTATAGTTCCTCCTGAAATACTCCAACCGCCCCACGAATTGGTTATTCCTAAACGAGTCATGAAGGGTATAACGAACATACCTTGTCTCCACATCGGATCAAGAACGGGATCAGAGGGATCAAAAACCGCTAATTCATATAAAGCCATCGAACCAGCCCAACCAGAAACTAGAGCTGTATGCATTATATGAACAGAAAGCAATCGACCGGGATCATTCAATACGACAGTATGAACACGATACCAAGGTAAACCCATGGAAATACCTCTTTATCAAAGAAAAATAGACACTATGCCACTTTATTTTATCGCATTGGAAAAGACTATATATATATACTAACCATGTACCTAACCTTTTCAGTAGATTCCGTATCAGAAAGGATTAATATTTATTCCATTCCATTGAAAATAACGTGAAAATAACGGAACAATTTTGTTCGTAAGAACAAAGAGAAGCAGATCTATTCTATACCCGATAAGTACCAATACGCAATGGGAGGATTGGTCCCATTTTTGGGGAACGAATGGATAGATACTTGTTTATCATTCGAACGATCGATTTCTTCGTTCAAATTTTTTCTTTATTCATTCTGTCTTACTCTATAAACTTTCCAATCTATGTATCAAATAGAATAAAGAGAAAAAAGGGATGAAGACAATAAACCATTGATTGTTACGTTTCCATATTAAAGTGAAGTATAGTACTAAATTTTTTTCTTTAATTTAATGCCCATTGGTGTTCCAAAAGTACCTTTTCGGAGTCCTGGAGAGGAAGATGCGGTTTGGGTTGACATATAGTGCGACTTGTCAGACATATTGGGTCATATGGGATTTACCCGTTCTCTCCCCTGATCGAGATATCCTCTGTTTCGCCCAAGAGATATTGTATTGAGTGAGGCATCAATCAATCATTCGGAGCGTGAAGTGCAATTAGATCAATTTATTTTATATTGGGGATCAATATTATCAATTTAGAAGAATTTATGGTTTACTTGGACTGATAAAATAAAGTATCCAGGCTCCGTTCAGAAAATACCAAATCGATAACAAATTGTTAATATAATATATGTATGATTACCACTTGTATCATAAATGATTCTTATACCTACTATTACTTTATACCTACTATTACTATAGTAGTGATAGTAGTGATCCCAAATTGCCGACCAACGGAATAGTATGATGAATACATCAAATAGTTTTGGGAAAGCAAGACAAAAAAAAAGGAAGTCATAACAAAAAAATGGTACTGAGACCATTTGTCCTATATGTGCAAATAGAATTCGGACAGATCTTTTCCCGGGGTAGACCATGAACCTAAAAGAATTGAAAGGACCCATTCAGGAACAAGACAATGACATCGTGATTTTAATATCGATGAAACAATACATCAATGATAGGTTAGTTTAATAAGTTCAGTAATCTCTTTTTTTTTTAGAGGGAAGGGAGCCTAAACTCATCTCGTTTTTTTTAATAGAAGACCTTTCATTAAGAAAACCTGTTACATAAAAAAAAGAAATAAAGCTGGAATCGACACATTGATTCTTTTTTTTCTTTTTCACAAATTTTTTTTGAACCGTATGTATCCAAAGGTGCACGTACGGTTCCTAAGGGATGCAATTTTGTCCTAATCAACCGACTTTATCGAGAAAGATTACTTTTTTTAGGCCAAGAGGTTGATAGCGAGATCTCGAATCAACTTGTTGGTCTCATGGTATATCTCAGTATAGAAGATGGTACTAGGGATCTTTATTTGTTTATAAACTCTCCCGGCGGATGGGTAATACCAGGAATAGCCATTTATGATACTATGCAATTTGTGTCACCTGATGTGCATACGATATGCATGGGATTAGCCGCGTCAATGGGATCTTTTATTCTGGTCGGAGGAGAAATTACCAAACGTCTAGCATTCCCTCACGCTTGGCGCCAATGAGTTTTTATTTGATTGAAAAAAAAAGAAGACTATGCCTTCGCCACATTGATTATAAAAGAAAATTATAAGTAATAATAGCATGGCACTTCGGGTTCGATATGAACAAACCATTATTGTTTTTTCATAACATGAGATTTTGTATCGAGATAGTAGTATGAAATAAAGGTTATTTCCGATTTGATCTTATGTGTCGGGAGTACATTTCAGCGTCACAAACCATTTTTCTTCCACACCAGAAGTCTCTTTCTGATACTTATGCTATGAAAGAAAGAGTACAAAAATGAAAAAAAAAAAGATCATTTTTGACTTATTTGATCGTATCAAAAAGAAACTTTGGGATTGCTAAATCACAGACGAGATAAATATATAAAGTAACAGAACCATCATAGTATTCTTTTTTACTTCTATGAAAGGAAGGGTGGTAAATGGATCATTCAACGATCTGGATTAGATGGATTCTATTTCTTTCTTCGCTAGAATAGAAGAGAAGAAAGGGTCAATTCCATTGCAGAGCCGTATGCAATGAACAAAAGATGCCTGTACGGTTATTCAATTCTATTTGATTTTTTTTTCTTGTTATTTTTTTATCCCCTACTTTAGTTTAGCCCAATCATGCGAGATAGAAGAACCGTTCATGATGTTATATCAATATCATCAGGGTTATGATTCACCAACCTGCTAGTTCTTTTTATGAGGCACAAGCAGGGGAATTTATCCTGGAAGCGGAAGAACTACTGAAACTTCGCGAAACCCTAACAAAGGTTTATGTACAAAGAACGGGCAACCCTTTATGGGTTGTATCCGAGGATATGGAAAGGGATGTTTTTATGTCAGCAACAGAAGCCCAAACTCATGGCATTGTTGATCTTGTAGCGGTCGAAAATGAAAATACTGGGGATTTCGTATAAATCTATTTTATTTCAAACCATAATTCAAATTTTCTGTGATTTGATATTGAATAGAAATAATTCATGATGATCAATCATCAGGTTAAGATCGATCTAAACCAACCCATTTTATTCTATATATACATATATATACATACGACATGCCAACTATTAAACAACTTATTAGAAACACAAGACAGCCAATAAGAAATGTTACAAAATCTCCCGCTCTTAGAGGATGTCCTCAGCGTCGAGGAACATGTACTAGGGTGTATGTGCGACTCGTTCAGATCATAAGTTCGAACAAATGAGACAATTTTTTCAGTATCAATGACCGGTACCAATGAATAGGATAGATAGAGAAGATCTATCATATACCCATATTGTATATGGAATTTATGGTTTCCATTGGTGCAAATCCAATCATCTAGATTTGAAATAAGAAGCAATTCCCCATTGGTAGCAAATGGTTATCCATTAAGCGGAGGAAATGGTATCATAACATAAGAAGCAAAAAGGTTATGCTCCTTTTCTTGAAAGAACGGACTAACAGGGTCAGCTACCTAGCCAACTTTCATAATTAAATGCCGTCACTGTATGGATAACTCTTTTTGTGAAAAGAGCTATTACTGTAGATAGGTAGAGCCAAAGAGTGTGAACTATACAAGTTAACAATAACATTTGATTAAATGAAAGAAGAGGCTCCGGTGTATAGAGAGGACCTCACCGTTTAAGAGGTAACCATAGAAACGATGGAACCCACTATTTTTTTTTTATTTAGTATCGTTCTAATTTCTTATTTCCAGTGAAATAACTGGAAGGAATAGAATACAAAATCGTGGTTGGGAAGGTCATAGTAGCAAAAGCCATTGGAATTGATATTTTATATATCGGAATAATCCGTTTTGTTATTAATCGACCGGGGAAGGGGAAAAGGATGACTGAAAGAAGAGAAATCAATTAGTTATTCATTAAGCTTTAATCTGATTCAATGACCAGAGTTAAACGAGGATATACAGCTCGGAGACGTCGAACAAAAATTCGTTTATTTGCATCAACCTTTAGAGGGGCTCATTCAAGACTTACTCGAACGATTACTCAACAGAAAATGAGAGCTTTGGTTTCCTCTCATCGAGATAGAGGCAGACAAAAGAGGGATTTTCGTCGTTTGTGGATCACTCGGATAAACGCAGTAACTCGTGAGAATAAGGTATTCTATAGTTATAGTATATTAATACACAATCTGTACAAGAAGCAATTGCTTCTTAATCGTAAAATACTTGCGCAAATAGCTATATCAAATAAGAATTGTCTTTACATGATTTCCAATAAAATTATCAAATAAAGGAGATTCAAAAGTAATATACAGGAATGATTGAAAGGGAATTCCCCGGAGAATGAACTCCGGGAAGATATAGAATAAAAATAAATTAAGATAAGTAGTAGAAATGAACGAACATGTTTCAATAAAAAAAAATATTTATTCTTCTCCCCCATTTTTGTTTCTTATATTATAACACAAGAATCAAATCAGGATTCTAGGCCTTTTCGAACAAAACATCAATCTGAGCTTGAGTTCCAATTGTATTTTTGAGTCAATTGAGGAGTATGCCTATTTATTTCTGGTTCTAGGACCAGTAGTTCTTGGGATCGACTCAGCTCTCTCAAATTGTTTCTCATTATTAAGAAAAGGTAACAAAGATAAAATACGAGCTTGTTTTATAGCAATAGTAATTAATCGTTGTTGTTTCAAGGTCAATCTATTCACTCGTCTAGATAATATTTTTCCTTGTTCACTAATAAATCGACTAATTAAACTCATGTTTCTATAATCGATTCGATCCCCCGATCCAATTGGGGGCAAACGCCTACGAAAGGATCGCTTGTATTTACGAAAAGGTTGCTTGGATTTATCCATGGTTTATTCCTTATCTCTAAAGTTCTATTTATTTATTCATTTCGGATCCAACCGAAATAGGCTTTGATTCATATATTATTTCATTCATATACTATATATCTATACACATGAAAGAATATCTACATAAAATCGGGTTTGATTTGTATATATTATGTATATTATATATGTTAAGTTCTTACTCTTCCTGTCCTGTTCTTTGGAAAGATCGAACACATGATGTTCCCTTCGATCTATTTCTTGATTTCCCCATGAATCGTATGCTTATGACAATAGCGACAAAATTTTTGCAATTCTAATCGACTGGGTGTATTGTGGCGATTCTTTTGAGTAATATATCTAGAAATGCCCCGCGATTCCTTATTGACACTATTTCGGACACAACTGGTACATTCCAAAATAACTCTGACTCTGACATCTTTACCCTTGGCCATGAACCTCCTTTAGATTTTGTATCGACTTAACTTAAGTCTTATATTTTCGATCCGAACCGAAGAAGAAGAAAAAAATCAATAGAAGTTACTAGTTAGAAATTCCATTTCTAAGCATTTCGTTGTAATTCTTCTTATTATCTTATCTAATTAATTTATTATCTAATTAATAGAATATGTATTAATATAGTATATATTAAGTTAAGTAATACAAAATAGAATAATAATTAAGTAATACAATTTCTTTCTAACTATCAATTATTTCTATCCTAAATCCCAATATTTCATTTAAGTATCTTTTTTCTATGCTATGATTTCGTAGAGCCCGCCCTAGACTGGATACACATTTTAATTTTATTTCTGTTTTCCCAAATTTGATCTTGGATCTACCGGATTTTTTATGAGGTTCAATACACTTTTTCCTTCTCTTTCCTTACTATTCTAAAGAATTGAAAGGGAGAGTCGAGGTTTTAGTTACGTCATGTGGAATTATATTTCTTCATTTCTTCGCATATCAATAACTAGAATTAAAAAAAGGGGAATGACAGGGCATCTGGGAATAAACGATTAATTTCTATCAATAGACCCGCTAAAGACCCAAACCATAGAGTAGTTAACACAGGTGCCACGGAGAGATATGTTTTTAGATCTCGCATTGAAAATCCTCCTTCTTTATTGTAATACATATATTGTCAGATGCTGTAGTTCAAGATCATTTTTATTTATTTTTACGCGGATTTCCTAACAAAAATGGATATGTACAATGAACCAATAGATGAGATTTTCCTGTCACTAAAAAAGAAAAAGATGACCCCTTCTTCCTGAGCATTACGGATAAATATTCATTCTTTTTTATATGTTAGGTTGGGTTTCAGATGTATATAATTCTTTTATTATATGAAACCAAAAACAAGAAATGACAAGAAAGTTCTATATAGATAGAGGAGAAAATAAAGATGTGGAAAACAAGACAGGTATTTTGTACAATGACACTGTACAACAATTTTAAAAAGGGATGTAGCGCAGCTTGGTAGCGCGTTTGTTTTGGGTACAAAATGTCACGGGTTCAAATCCTGTCATCCCTACCTATTACTTCTCCTATGGGCAGTAACGAGAGATTAATTGAGATCGACGGGGCATAATCTTTCATTTTTGGATACTATATTTATGTAAGATGTGTTAGAAGTTAAGTGGAAAAAAAATTTCTTTGAAAGCGCTCTTAGTTCAGTTCGGTAGAACGCGGGTCTCCAAAACCCGATGTCGTAGGTTCAAATCCTACAGAGCGTGATTCCGTCTATCTTATGTATGTCGAATCACAATAAAATAACTTAACAAAACAAAGTTGAATTGCAACTGGAATTTGACCTCCCCCCTGTAGGAGGTCAATCAAAAAAAGAAATGTTACTCAATCAAAGGTCCAACTGATCACCACGTCTGTATTGTAAATATGCAGTCACAAATAATCCTGCCAAAGTAATAGGAATTAGACCTAAGACGATTCCAAATAGAAAAACTTCAATCATTTCGGTTTGTTTGAGGGGATAAAAAAGGGGGGTAAGATCTATCCCTAAATATTAATCTGAATTATCCGTGAATCTCAATGACCAAGAAAAAAAATTGGCAATTGGTGCGGGAAAGAACCATAGAATATCTGGAATTCCC